ACAAAGAAAAAAGGAAGTGACTTAGACAAAAAGAGAAGTGACTTAGACAAAAAGAGAAGCGACTTGGACAAAAAGAAACGAAGTGACTTAGAAAAATCTTGTTTGTCGATAACCTCGGACCAATCAATCGAATATTGATTAATACGTAATCGATCGAACACTACTTGAAAACGGCTCTTCTGCTCAGCAACGAAATGTTCCAAATCTTCCTGGAAATTCTTGCTCCCATTGGACCATTTGTATCTATATGCATCAGGATCCCGATTCATGGATCTCTCGGTTCGAGAAATAAGAGGATCGAACCATTTCTTCTGACTCTTTTTCAAATTCGAGAAATGTTGGTTGATCGTATATTTCATTATAGTTCTATGATTCAGAGTATCATTTCCTATTTGATCCCTTTGAATTCCATATTCGAAGTTGCGATCGGATCTATTCATTAAAAAGAATTGATTCGATACATTTCTTATGTACCCATGGGTGCTATATTGGATTTGAATCAGATTTTGGATCAATCTATATTGATTGACTGCCTTCATTATGTTGTTGCTAGCAAATACCACTCTTTTTGGTTTTGGATCTTCCAAAGCATTCCCGCAGGAGATCCGGACCCATTTTTTTCTGATCCTTCGATAAAAAGATTCATTCTCTTCATAAAAAATAGGAGGTAGAACCAATAAAGATTTCTTTTTCGATTCATCCCTGGAGTTGAATACCTCATTCAAGAATTTTTTTGGATCCAATCTGTAGGAATCAATAGAAAAGGCAAATCCCTTATGATACACCAGATCCGGCTCGGTTATTGATAGAGTTAATAGATCTGCCATTTCTTGAAATCTCTCTTCTGATTTAAAATCGTGGTGCAACGTGTATCCTCCCCTGTTCCGGTCATGGAATAGATGAAATAAATCAAAAAATGAATTTTGGTTCAAGAATGAAATCTTATTGGAACTGTCCGGTTCATCCTTCGGAACCATATCACATCCCGGATCTGATAAAATAGGATGAATTGATGCGGTATTTTGTAAATACGTAATTATCTTGAATATATCAACCATTTCTTTATTTTCCGATCTCCTGGAAGGGACAAAAGAAAAATCTTGTTGTTTCTTCAACAATTTCTGATCTCTAGTGGACCCCTCCGTAGGATTCGAACCCAGATGAAGTTCTGACCACCTGTCAGAGAAAAAAGAACGAATTGATCTTGTAGGATTCCCAAGAAATTCTTCGATTTCTTCCGGAAGCAGATGATTATTCATCTGCTTCTCACGTTCCGTGAATAGCCGGGACATTGAGGAATCCTCAGAAAGGCATTTCGGGAATCGGTCTGATTCTATCTCTGTTCGTTCCGTTTGAAGAAAGGAAGGATCCCAAAGAATCGATCTTTCTTTTAGTTGTTGAATCTCTCTTTGATTGATCAATGTGTGATATTCCGAATCCTCATTACTAATGGAATCAAAATGATCTCTGGATTGATCAGAAGATCCTTTCAATTGGCTAGAATCCGTTACTTGAACGAAAATAGATCTTGTGGAATCATCATATTGCATATTTGACGATACATTCCTCAAAAAATCCGATTCGTGTGGATTCTTCCCCCAACTAACGAAGAGATCTTGGCGGAATTGCCACATATGAAATTGAGCACAATTTTGCAAAGAAATACCCCACTTGTTTCTCGAGAGGAGATGGGAAACATGCTCAATATCATTTGATTGAATAGTTGACCCAGCTCCTTGTTGTTTGAAGAAGCCCTCCACTTCAATCGGTCTTTTTTCACGAAAAGCAGACATGAGATAACAAATCCAGTGTTTCACTAAGATTTCGAATAGCTGTCCCGAATTCAAGTTAATTATGTTTCGCTTCTTCCTCGGAGAAAGACGATCAAACAATTCCCAATCACGGTCCTTGCGGATCGGATCATCCGTATAGGATACAAAAGGAGACTCCAGATATTTGATATCTTTCTCTTTGAATGAGATCTCAATTCCAGCTACGGTTTCATTAGATATCTTACAACTAGAATCCCTCTTTTTTCCGATCCGGTTCCTCCACCACCGCGAACCCCAGTTAGATTCAGGCATGATACACTTTTTAGTTATTGGGAGAACCCAAGTACTCTCTTTCGGATCCATGAAACAACTCTCAGAGATCTTTTTTCCTTTTGGAAGATACAGGAGCGAAACAATCAACCTATTGATATTGGAAGACCCAAAAGATTCTTCCAATGTATCATTTCTGGGTCCAATGGAATTCATAGGTATAGGAAGAAGCCCCATCAAATAGAGATTTTTGCTTTCGACCCTATTTCGATTGTTAATACGATTACGATATATAAGGACCGCTACTGCAAGCAGTACTACTACACCTTTGATCGTGAAATATCGATTGTTTGTTGAACCCTGTGAATCGCGTGAAAGTAGGATACTCCAAATTCGGGGGTCAAAGAGTTTCATAAAACGTTCTTGGTGGAAAAAAATGTGAGTGAAAGATCCCACGGAATCGAATTTGGTCCACGAATCTAAGAAATAGTGAGAATTCTTGATCTCTCTCAATATCTCTCTCAATTCGAAGATCCAGGATTTTAATGGATGTCGTTTCACTGCTTCCTGCTTCATTGATTCCTCCTAAGGATTTCATTTAAATTGGAATTTGGTTATTCACGATGTACGACGATCCCCGTTACGCATCCATGGCTGAATGGTTAAAGCGCCCAACTCATAATTGGCAAATTCGTAGGTTCAATTCCTGCTGGATGCACGCCAACGGGAACGTTCAATACGTCTATTGGAATTGGCTCTGTATCAATGAAATCTCATCATCCATACATAACGAATTGGTATGGTATATTCATACCATAACATATGAACAGTAAGAAATAGAATTCTTATCGATACTGGAACTCATAGGGAAGAAAATGGATTTATGGATGGAATCAAATATGCAGTATTTACAGACAAAAGTATTCGGTTATTGGGGAACAATCAATATACTTCTAATGTCGAATCAGGATCAACTAGGACAGAAATAAAGCATTGGGTCGAACTCTTCTTTGGTGTCAAGGTAATAGCTATGAATAGTCATCGACTCCCGGGAAAGGGTAGAAGAATGGGACCCATTATGGGACATACAATGCATTACAGACGTATGATCATTACGCTTCAACCGGGTTATTCTATTCCACCTCTTAGAAAGAAAAGAACTTAAATCAAAATACTTAATAACACGGCGATACATTTATACAAAACTTCTACCCCGAGCACACGCAATGGAGCCGTCGGCAGTCAAGTGAAATCCAATCCACGAAATAATTTGATCTATGGACAGCGTCGTTGTGGTAAAGGTCGTAATGCCAGAGGAATCATTACCGCAAGGCATATAGGGGGAGGTCATAAGCGTCTATACCGTAAAATCGATTTTCGACGGAATGAAAAAGACATATCTGGTAGAATCGTAACCGTAGAATACGACCCTAATCGAAATGCATATATTTGTCTCATACACTATGGGGATGGTGAGAAGAGATATATTTTACATCCCAGAGGGGCTATCATTGGAGATACCATTGTTTCTGGTACAGAAGTTCCTATCTCAATGGGAAATGCCCTACCTTTGAGTGCGGTTTGAACCATTGATTTACGTAATTGGAAGTAACCAATTAGGTTTACAACGAAACCTAGAAATCGATCACTGATCCAATTTGAGTACCTCTACGGGATAGACCTCAACAGAAAACTGAAGAGTAATGGCAGCAAGTGATTGAGTTCAGTAGTTCCTCATATAAAATTATTGACTCTAGAGATATAGTAATATGGAGAAGACAAAATTGTTTGAAGCACCGATAGAGCCGGAAGCGCCCCTTGTTTCAAAGAGAGGAGGACGGGTTATTCACATTTCATTTGATGGTCAGAGGCGAATTGAAAGCTAAGCAGTGGTAATTTTACCCCCCCGGGAAAAATAGAGATGTCTCCTACGTTACCCGTAATATGTGGAAGTATCGACGTAATTTCATAAAGTCATTCGGTCTGAATGCTACATGAAGAACATAAGCCAGATGAAGGAACGGGGAGACCTAGGATGTAGAAGATCATAACATGAGTGATTCGGCAGATTTGGATTCCTATATATCCACTCGTGTGGTATTTCATCATACGATTCATATGAGATCCATCTGTCTAGATATCATCATATACATCCAGAAAGCCGTATGCTTTGGAAGAAGCTTGTACAGTTTGGGAAGGGATTTTGATTGATCAAAAAGAAGAATCTACTTCAACCGATATGCCCTTAGGCACGGCCATACATAACATAGAAATCACACTTGGAAAGGGTGGACAATTAGCGAGAGCAGCGGGTGCTGTAGCGAAACTGATTGCAAAAGAGGGTAAATCGGCCACATTAAAATTACCATCTGGGGAGGTCCGTTTGATATCCAAAAACTGCTCAGCAACAGTCGGACAAGTGGGTAATGTTGGGGTGAACCAGAAAAGTTTGGGTAGAGCCGGATCTAAGTGTTGGCTAGGTAAGCGTCCTGTAGTAAGAGGAGTAGTTATGAACCCTGTAGACCATCCCCATGGGGGTGGCGAAGGGAGGGCCCCAATTGGTAGAAAAAAACCCGCAACCCCTTGGGGTTATCCTGCGCTTGGAAGAAGAAGTAGAAAAAGGAATAAATATAGTGATAGTTTGATTCTTCGTCGCCGTAGTAAATAGGAGAATATTGAAAATAGAATATGTTTCCTCATCTTTACAAAAAAAAGGAGTAATTAGCTGTGACACGTTCACTAAAAAAAAATCCTTTTGTAGCTAATCATTTATTGATAAAAATTGCGAAGCTCAACACGAGGGCAGAAAAAGATACAATCGTAACTTGGTCCCGGGCATCTACCATTATACCCACAATGATCGGCCATACAATTGCTATTCATAATGGAAAGGAACATTTGCCTATTTATATAACAGATCGTATGGTAGGTCACAAATTGGGAGAATTTGCACCTACTCTGAATTTCCGGGGGCATGCGAGAAACGATAATAAATCTCGTCGTTAATATATTAATTAATAAAGTGGATATGGGTGCTCATCGTTTATTGGTGGGAGGTGAACCTTATGATAAAGAGTGACCCAGATGTAGAAGTATACGCTTTAGGTCAACATATACGTATGTCTGCTCATAAAGCGCGAAGAGTAATTGATCAGATTCGTGGGCGTCCCTACGAGGAAACACTTATGATACTAGAACTCATGCCTTATCGAGCGTGTTATCCCATTTTAAAATTAGTTTATTCTGCAGCAGCAAATGCTAGTCACAATATGGGATTCAACGAAACGGCTTTAATCATTAGTCAAGCTGAAGTTAATGAAGGTACTAGCATGAAAAAGTTAAAACCCCGAGCCCGAGGACGTAGTTATCCGATAAAAAGACCCACCTGTCATATAACTATTGTATTGCAAGATACATCTAAAGATAAAAACTATTTCATATGGTTAAGAAAATATGGATGGGTATATAAAGATAAGTATACAGATGTCATAGAGAGGTATCTATATATGATGGATCATATGCTATATCGTAACAGAATGACGTGGGCTAATAGAGAAATGATATGGACTTATAGAGATAGCGAGGTGCTATGGGACAAAAAATAAATCCACTCGGTTTCCGACTTGGTACAACCCAAAGTCATCATTCTGTTTGGTTTGCACAACCAAAAAGTTATTCCGAGGGTCTCCAGGAAGATCAAAAAATACAGGATTGTATCAAGAATTATGTACAAAAAAATAGGAAAATATCCTCGGGTGCCGAGGGAATTGCACGCATAAAGATTCAAAAAAGAATCGATCTGATCCAGGTCATAATATATATGGGATTCCCAAAATTGTTCATAGAGGGCAGCCCGCGAGGAATTGAAGAATTACAGAGCAATGCACAAAAAGAATTTCATTCTGTGAACCAAAAACTTAACATTGCTATCACAAGAGTTGAAAAACCGTATGGACAACCTAATATTCTTGCAGAATTTATAGCCGAACAATTAAAGAATAGAGTTTCGTTTCGAAAGGCAATGAAAAAAGCTATTGAATTAACTGAAAAAGCAGATACAAAGGGAATTCAAGTACAAATTGCAGGGCGTATCGACGGAAAGGAAATAGCACGTGTCGAATGGATCAGAGAAGGTAGGGTTCCCCTACAAACCATTCGAGCCAAAATTGATTATTGTTCCTATACAGTTCGAACTATCTATGGGGCATTAGGAATCAAAATTTGGATATTTGCAGACGAGGAATAATGGGCCTTTCGTTGTCTTTCTGTTCCATCCATCCGGCAATTGAATAAAAAATCACAAACTCGTTCATTTTTTTCCGTTCAATCAAAAAATGAGAATTTTTTCGAATTCTTAATTCTATAGGGTTGAATAACAATTCGATTGACTCCATCTCCATATAATTGCTATGCTTAGTGTGTGACTCGTTGGTTTTTTATTTAGAGTTAGGTTAGGATTAAAAAACAAAGGGCCATCCCCTAGTATGAACTAATAACTATATAACTAATAACCAGCTCATTGCTTCGTATTATCTGGATCCAAGGAACCAGTCGCTATATGATGTATTGATCATATTGTTGTAGCAACTGAAGCATTTTTTTTTACATAAAAGAAAAATCAATCTATAAGGTTGTGAAGCAAAAACAAAGGGATATGGATAAATGGAGGGGTGAGAGAAAGAAAGAAAAAGAATAGCAATGATATATGATTCCAATATGTATGGTCTATGAACTATCTTATAAAAGGCAATGTAATAAAGCATTAATGTATTCGTCCATAATTAATAATTAGATTCGATGAATATGAATACAATTTATACGAAAAATCAAAAAGAATAAAGAGCGCCGAGTCAATAAAGACTGAGAAGATTGATTCAGGAACAAATTTTATTAGGAGCTCCATTGCAGAGTTCGGGCCTAGTCATTAATCGAGAAGCGATGGGAACGACAGAACCTGTGACTGAGGAAGATTCCCTTGAAAACGAATCCTAATGATTCATTGGGTGGGATGGCGGAACGAGCCAAGAACCAATTCATTTATTCTGATAGGTCATGGAACGCCCCTACGAATGAAAGGGATGTTGAAAGAGCAAATATTCGCCCGCGAAAGCCTTACTGGATTGCTAAGTTTTGGGCAATTCAATAAAAAGAAATAAAATAAAGGTAAAAATGAGGATTCATTAATTATATTATAAAATTGAATTTCTCATTTTATTTTATTCCTACGTGTACGTGACAGATTATATCTCAAAAAATTCCATGATTCATTATTCATTCAATTCAAAATCAAAATATATACAATATTATTTAATCGTTTCATTCGCGAGGAGCTGGATGAGAAGAAACTCTCATGTCCAGTTCTGCAGTAGAGATGGCATTGAGAAACAACCATCAACTATAACCCCAAAAGAACCAGATTTCGTAAACAACATAGAGGAAGAATGAAGGGAATATCTTATCGAGGCAATCGAATTTGTTTCGGCGGATACGCCCTTCAGGCACTTGAACCCGCTTGGATCACATCTAGACAAATAGAAGCGGGGCGGCGAGCCATGGCACGATATGCGCGTCGTGGTGGAAAAATATGGGTACGTATATTTCCAGACAAACCTGTTACAGTAAGGCCTACCGAAACACGTATGGGTTCGGGGAAAGGATCTCCCGAATATTGGGTATCCGTCGTTAAACCGGGTCGAATACTTTATGAAATGGGTGGAGTATCAGAAATTGTAGCCAGAGAAGCTATTTCTATAGCTGCGTCCAAAATGCCTATACGAACTCAATTCGTTATTGCGGGATAGGGATATGGAACGAAAGGAAAGGGGCCTTGTGATGAAAAAACCGCAGTTTTTTTATTTCTGGACAAACAATCTTTTTTTCTTCGCCCTTTAGTTAGTTAGCATTGAAAGAAAAAAGAGAAAAATAATAAGAATGATATGATTCAACCTCAGACCTATTTAAATGTAGCGGACAACAGCGGGGCTAGAGAATTAATGTGTATTCGAATCATAGGAGCTAGTAATCGCCGATATGCTCATATTGGTGACGTTATTGTTGCTGTAATCAAAGAAGCAGTTCCCAATATGCCTCTACAAAGATCAGAAGTGATCAGAGCTGTAATTGTACGTACATGTAAAGAACTCAAACGTGACAATGGTATGATAATACAATATGATGACAATGCAGCAGTTGTCATTGATCAAGAAGGAAATCCAAAAGGAACTCGAGTTTTTGGTGCGATCGCTCGGGAATTGAGACAGTTGAATTTTACTAAAATAGTCTCATTAGCTCCTGAGGTATTATAAATAGATTCTAAATAAATACTAATAGATGAAAACATAATAAAACATAAAAAAAGGGAGGTTCATAGTAAGATATCTGAACTGAATTAGATTCCATTAATTAGTAGAATGTATTAGTAGATTGTTTCTCACGCATATACCTTTAATAATTCATGAAAAAAAAAGAGTAGAGCATGCTGATTATATAAAAACCCGGAGGCACAAATAATTATAGTTCATCATGGGTAGGGACACTATTGCCGAAATAATAACTTCTATACGAAATGCTGACATGGATAAAAAAGGAACGGTTCGAATAGCATCTACAAATATCACTGAAAACATTGTTAAAATACTTCTACGCGAAGGCTTTATCGAAAATGTGAGAAAACATCGAGTAAGCAATAAATATTTCTTGGTTTCAACTCTGCGACATAGAAGGAATAGAAAAGGGCCATATAGAACTGTTTTAAAACGTATCAGCCGACCCGGCCTACGAATCTATTCCAACCATCAACGAATTCCTAGGATTTTAGGAGGAATGGGTATTGTAATTCTTTCGACTTCTCGAGGTATAATGACAGACCGAGAGGCTCGACTAGAAGGAATCGGGGGAGAAATTTTGTTATATATATGGTGATCTTTATGATCTACGAATTGCATCCGTAGGAAAACTTCCTATTTTTTTTTGAAAAAAGAGGAAGGGTTGTCTAATATCACTCCTACTCCATGAGTTGATAATTAAAGGGGTTACCTGGAATGAAAGAACAAAAATGGATTCATGAAGGTTTAATTACTGAATCACTTTCCAATGGTATGTTTCGGGTTCGTAGTGACTTTTCAACATTCCTCTCGTTCGGATACAATCGGAGGTTAAAAATTTCAAGAGACTTATTTTCTTTTCTTCGAAGGAGTAGATTCAAAATGAAAATGAAAATTAAGGAGTAACAAAT